GATCCAATTTGATAGATTCGCCTTCTGAAACAAGAAGTTCTGGCCCTGGAGGGATAATATCAACCACTTGACGTCCATCCGATGCATCCGCTATGGTTATTTCGTAACCCCCTTTTTCTTTTCGTATTATTTTACCTACTATACCTGCTGATGTAGCATTATAAACTGTATTGTTACTTTTGCTCCCGTCGGGATAAATCTGACCCCTTCCCCTGTTTCCGCCTACATATATAGGATATTTTAAGAAGTGAACCTCTTTCGTAGTAGCGGGGTCCGGGGAAAGGATAGGAAAGGTTATTTCACTATATTTCTGACCAGGAACGGGGCCTATAACAAGAATATTTTTTTTATTGGGGCGATAGCTCTGAAAAGACAGATTGCCTATCTTTTCTTTTATCTCGGGGGAAATCCGATCAGCAGGAGCTAATTCAAAACCCTCTGGTAAAATAAGAACAGCCCCTACATTCAAAGCACCCTTTTTACCATTAGCAAGAACTTGTTTTAGTTGCATATCATAAGGGATTCGAACAACTGCTTCAAATACAGTATCTGGAAGTACCGTTTGTGGAACTTCAATATCCACGGGCTTATTAGCTAAATGGCAATTGGCACATACAATACGACCAGTCGCTTCTCGCGGATTTTCATAACCCTGCTGTGCAAAAATGGGATATGCACTTGAAATGGATGGCCGAGTTATGATATATATCATGAGCGATACGGAAATGGATCGAGTAATTTGTTCCTTTATCCAAGAAAAAGTCTTTCTAGTTTGCATGGTCCAACCATTGAGCCCAAAAATGTCTACAATAAATTTGGTAGGTCGCTAACCTAGTTCCCTATCTGCAATTCTGCTATTTACTGGAATAATTTTACTGGAATAAATAATATTAATATATAGAATAAATCTTTGGGATGGGTAGAAAAATAAAGAGTAAGTATGATTTTACATGCTTTGCTTCTGTACAACTACAAAGTAAGAAACGTTAGAATTGAATTGGATTAATATCAGTAGATCCTTTTTTAATCATTCATTGAATGATAAATCACTACAAGTGACGGAGAAACACGATTTAAATAACGAAAAATCCAAAATTTAAATAGAGTATCTAGAATGACTGGAAAAGTAGAAACAAGACCAGATATAATTTGATCATTATGAGCAAATCCAAAATCTTTGTAGACAAAGCCAATCATTAGTTCCCAACCATGGGGCGAATGGAATCCGATACATAAATCTGTTAATAAAAGAATCGAAAAAGCCTTTATTGTGTCACTTAAGTTATATAGGAATTCCTGAGCCCAAGAGTTAAGAATAACAAGTTCTTTATTACCCAAAATTGAATAACCACTTAGAATAACGAAACAGATTATATTTGTCAAGAAGTGCAAAATTGTATGGATATGATCCTCATTGTGTATCTTGATTAATTGGAGCGTTTCTTTGTGGATTCCTATACGAAGGTTTTGTAGGTGTGTCTCCGAGTATTCCTTGATCATTTCCTCCAAAAGAAAGATTTCCTCCAATTCTATGAATTTTTCGAGAATATTTTTTTCTTGAATATCATTCAAAAAAATTTCAGATTGCCTAGTATTCCACCAATAAGTAACCCAAGATTCCAGACTTTTATTAAATGAGAGAGAAATCCACCAGGGCAAAAATACTACAGATGCAAGATATAAAAGAGGGTTGAATGCTTTCTTTTTTGACATTTTTTCATTTCGTCTATGAATTTTTAATGAACCGACCTCATTAGTTGACTCTACGCCATCCAATATTTCTCTCATGCATGAATTCTATTACAAAGTATCGAACTTATGAATCTATTCACTGTTTTGTTTTGTGGTTGTTACGTTACGTATACGTCTTCTTTGACTAGAAAGAATGAGCGTTATGAAGAAACTTCAGTTAAGTTATGGTATAGAAAATAAGTTATGGTATAGAAAAGGGGGACTCTTTAGTTTTTCCTTACTGCTGAGAAAGCATTCACTCTCTCAGCTCATTTCTCAAAATACTTCAATCGGTACACGCAAGAAATAGGCCAATTCGGCAGCTTTTTGTTCGATTTCCCGTGGAGTAACATTCTCATCAGTACGAGTCAAGGGAATGGCCCCCTGGCCTCTGATATCCATATAAAGGACACGGCGAGCATAAATACCTTCTTTAACTTCTATTCTGACGGACTGAATATCCTTTATAGGGAATCGGAGGAAGATGCGACGATTTTTTCCAGGGAATCCCCAACGAAAAATACACACCATTCCTTCTTTTCTATCGAATCGATCATAACCACCCCCTACATTCCACGAAATTGTGCACCACAAATAGGAGCTAATAAAGAGACCCGCGATCCCATAGAAAGACATCACAATCCCTTGTGGAAAAAAAAGGATTTGCTGAGACGGAAATAAAGATATCAAGTTTCTCCCAAGATAACTGGAAGTTCCAACCAATAAGAATCCTAATGAACCTAAAAAAAGGATAATGGCCCAGCAGAAATTACTTGTTTTTCGCGACCCCGTTATAGGTTGTATCCATATATGTTCTGATCGACAACTCATACTTGATCTGGTTTCGTTTTATTGGAATTGAGAGAATACCCTAGACTTTACTCTTTTTGTTTCCGAAGTAACTCTCATCAACTAGTACTAGTTTGATGTGAACCTTTAAGAGTAATTTATCAAATTGGTTAGATCTAAAATAAAAAAAAATACCCTTCGTATGATCCCATCAATATACATATATCAATATACATATAGATGTACCGATTTTACAGTTCAGCCATCCGGCGATCCTGAGATTTTTTCAAATAGATAGAATTCCTTTACCCCCATATCATCTTTCTACAGGCCAAAGAGCCCCTTTTCGACGGAAACGCCGCATGTTATACCTTCTTTTCTTACACTAAATAGGTATCTGCGTTATGATACAAGTCTTAGTTTTGAAAAAAAAAAAATGTATCAGAGTTGGGCCCATCAGATCTAAACAGTCTTATTTTTTTGAACATGAAGAAATAAAGAAGCCATTGCCATTGCCGGAAATACTAAGCCTACTAAAGGCACCAAAACAGAGGGAAAGTCGAAAGTTGTCATATAAAGGATACCTCAATTTACTATTTGTACCTGTTATTATTTATATTAATATTATAAAGATAAAGATTAGTATAAATCTAAGTATATATCTAAGTGAGTATAGAAGGTACAAAAGCATATATCATATCTATAGTTTCTATATTCTAGAATTTTATATTTGGATTATATACATATTTTTATTTTCCTAGAATTTAACGAAAATAAGAATTCACTATTTTTCTTGTTGATAGAGGCCTCTTAACTGAATTAGTAATCAAGAATATAGATAAAAAGGAGTTATCCACAACTTTTGATTTCTTTTTACAATTTAGATCTTATGTCAACAAAGAAACCCCATTCATATTCGTTTTACTTGGATTCTGATAAACTAACTATTTGTTTGCTACAAATAAAAAAGGAACTTAATGCTCTATTGAATTTTGATTCAAAGGAAAGAAAGCGTGGAGCTGAAATAACTCACTCAGAACGCTTTTTAAAGGATTACGTGGTACGATTAGATCGAATAAGCCCTTCTGGAATAAATATTCAGCCGCCTGTGAACCTTCAGGTACTGTTTTATTCAATGTTTGTTCAATTACTCTTTTACCCGCAAATGCAATATAGGCATTGGGTTCGGCAATAATGATATCTCCCAACATACCAAAACTCGCAGTTACCCCCCCTGTAGTAGGAGATGTAAGAATTGGTACATAGAATAACTTTTTATTTGATTGATAATCATATAAAGCAGAAGATATTTTAGCCATTTGCATTAAACTCAAACTTCCCTCTTGCATACGCGCCCCCCCGGAAGCACATACTATAATAAGAGGGAGAAATTTGTTAGTAGCGTACTCAATCAAACGGGTTATTTTCTCCCCAACCGCGGATCCCATACTACCCCCCATAAACTGAAAATCCATAACCCCAAGTGCTATGGGAATACCGTTTAATTGGCCTATACCTGTTTGAACGGCTTCAGTTAATCCTGTCTTTCGTTGATAAGAATCGATACGATCTTTATAAGGCTCCTCTTCCGAATGAAATTCAATGGGATCCAAAGAAACCATGTCTTCATCCATAGCATCCCAAGTATCCGGATCGATCGAAAGTTCGATTCTATCGGAACTACTCATTTTCAAATGATATCCACATTGTTCACAAAGATTCATTTTTGATTTTAAAATTTTCTTATAATTTAATCCATAACAATTTTCACATTGAACCCACAAATGTCTGTATTTTTGAGTTACATCCAGATCATTGGAACTTTCTATTATAGTGCTACCATTCGTGCTGGTACTTATATCGGACCCCTTACTTTCACCACAAACGGAACGAGAAATGTAACTGTTACTGGAATTGTCACTACCACTTACAATGTAAGTATCAATAAAGATTTGAGACTCAAGATAAATGTCAATACAACTATTAATGTGATTATTCCAACTATATTGAGTATCATCCATGTAATGATCATCGTGAGGATCGTCATTGTTAGATCCATTATTTAGATAACTAAAATTCCAATAACTATAAAAAGAACTTTCTAATTCACTCTGAAAAAAATGCCCACTATCAATCTCGAAAATATGATTTTCAATATCAAAATATATGGAATAACTGTTCCCATTTCTATCCATAACTAAAAAAGTTTCATCAGAGATGAAATTCCGAATGTCCTTGACGCCGAATAAATAATCAACATTGCTGTAACTAGAATTGTCACGACTACCCCAACTATGACTATTTTTCTTCATATCATTTCTATTCGTATCTTCACTTTCACTGGTATTTTCAATAGGACCAAGACCGCCCGTTGATTTACTTAGACCACACCTGTGTTCGAACTCTTTCTTAAACAGTATTGAATCGAACCACCATCTTTCCATAGAGTTTTCTTGCCCCCTATTTGCTTTGCATGAAAA